GTTGATGTAGCTTATAGAAAGCAAAGCACTGAAAATGCTTAGATGGATACTATATCCCATAAACATAAAAGGTTTGGTCCTAGCCTTATAATTAGTTGGAGGTAGGATTACACATGCGAAAATCCTTAAACCAGTGTCAAATCCCACAGAGTTTATTCAAACTCTAAGGAGAGGGTATCAAGTACATACAATATAGCTAAAGACACCTTGCCCAGCCACGCCCCCACGGGACTCAGCAGTGATAAAAATTAAGCAATGAACGAAAGTTTGACTAAGCCATACCTCTATAAGGGTTGGTAAATTTCGTGCCAGCCACCGCGGTCATACGATTAACCCAAACTAATTATTCTCGGCGTAAAACGTGTTACTAGGAAACCAAAAATAGAATTAAAAACCATCCAATATGTGAAAATTCATCGCTGGACCTAAAACCAATGACGAAAGTAATTCTAGAATTCTTGACACACGATAGCTAAGATCCAAACTGGGATTAGATACCCCACTATGCTTAGCCCTAAACTTCAATATATATAATACAAAACAAATATATTTGCCTGAGAACTACTGGCCACAGCTTAAAACTCAAAGGCTTGGCGGTACTTTATATCCATCTAGAGGAGCCTGTTCTATAATCGATAAACCCCGTTATACCTCACCACCCCTTGCTAATTCAGCCTATATACCGCCATCTTCAGCAAACCCTAAAAAGGAGTAAAAGTAAGCAAGAGAATTACCATAAAAACGTTAGGTCAAGGTGTAGCCAATGAGGTGGGAAGCAATGGGCTACATTTTCTTACAAAGAACATTACGCTACCCTTTATGAAACTAAAGGACAAAGGAGGATTTAGTAGTAAATTAAGAATAGAGAGCTTAATTGAATAGAGCAATGAAGTACGTACACACCGCCCGTCACCCTCCTCAAACTAAATAAACGAAATATATACATAATTACATCAACAATTTACGAGAGGAGATAAGTCGTAACAAGGTAAGCATACTGGAAAGTGTGCTTGGAATAACCATAGTGTAGCTTATACTGTAAAGCATCTGGTCTACACCCAGAAGATTCCACAACCAATGGACACCATGAACTAAACCTAGCCCTACATACATAAAATACAACTATAAACAAACATAAAACAAAACATTTGACAAAAGTCAGTATTGGAGAAAGAAAACCACACTAGGAGCTATAGAAACAGTACCGCAAGGGAAAGATGAAAGATAAGTTAAAAGTACAAAATAAGCAAAGATTAAACCTTGTACCTTTTGCATAATGAGTTAACTAGAAAACCCCTAGCTAAGAGAGCTTAAGCTAGAAACCCCGAAACCAAACGAGCTACCTATGAGCAGTAATAGAACTAACCCATCCATGTAGCAAAATGGTGGGATGACTTGCAGGTAGAGGTGAAAAGCCTAACGAGCTTGGTGATAGCTGGTTGCCCAATAAAGAATTTAAGTTCAACTTTAAGATTACCATAAGAAAATTCAATCAAAATGTAATCTTAAATTTTAGCCCTAAGAGGGACAGCTCCTAGGGAATGGAAACAACCTTTTATAGTGAATAAATCAAAACTGAAAGACCATTGTTGGCCTAAAAGCAGCCACCAATAAAGAAAGCGTTAAAGCTCAACACTATATTACTTAAATACCATAAGCCAAAATGATTTCCTATAAAATTAATTGGGCTAATCTATACAAATATAGATGAAATACTGTTAACATTAGTAACAAGAACTATGTTCTCCAGGCACAAGCCTATAACAACACGGATAACCATTGTTAGTTAACACCTATAAGTGAATACTCCGCTAATACAAAACACCTATATTAAGATGTTAACCCAACACAGGAGTGCCATAAGGAAAGATTAAAAGAAGTAAAAGGAACTCGGCAAACAAGAATCCCGCCTGTTTACCAAAAACATCACCTCTAGCATAAAAAGTATTAGAGGCACCGCCTGCCCAGTGACAAAAGTTAAACGGCCGCGGTATCCTGACCGTGCAAAGGTAGCATAATCACTTGTTCCTTAATTGGGGACTAGAATGAACGGCTTAACGAGGATTCAACTGTCTCTTACTTCTAATCAGTGAAATTGACCTTCCCGTGAAGAGGCGGGAATAAAACAATAAGACGAGAAGACCCTATGGAGCTTTAATCTCCTATTTCAACTCTTTAAATACAAATCCTAAAAGGATCAAAAAATGAGAGATAAAATAGAGATTTAGGTTGGGGTGACCTCGGAGCACAAACTAACCTCCGAAAGATTTATTGACCTAGACCAACAAGTCAAAGTAATAAAAATCAAATTGACCCAATCTTTTTGACCAACGGACCAAGTTACCCTAGGGATAACAGCGCAATCCTATTCAAGAGTCCATATCGACAATTAGGGTTTACGACCTCGATGTTGGATCAGGACATCCCAATGGTGTAGCAGCTATTAATGGTTCGTTTGTTCAACGATTAAAGTCCTATGTGATCTGAGTTCAGACCGAAGTAATCCAGGTCGGTTTCTATCTATTAACTATTTCTCCCAGTACGAAAGGACAAGATAAATGGGGCCTCCTTAACCAAAGTGCCCTAAAACTAATATATGAAATTATCTCAATTTAGTAAGTTTGTAGCATTACACCCTAGATAAGGGTTCCATTAGGGTGGCAGAGCCAGGAAATTGTGTAAGACTTAAAGCCTTGTCCCCAGAGGTTCAAATCCTCTCCCTAATAGTGTACTTCATCAATATCCTAACTCTCCTAGTCCCAGTATTAATCACCATAGCATTTCTCACTTTAGTAGAATGAAAAATCCTAGGTTATATACAATTACGAAAGGGACCAAACATCATAGGACCTTACAAAATTCTTTTGCCATTCGCAGATGCAATAAAACTATTCATCAAAGAACCTTTACGGCCCCTAGCCACCTCCACAACCCTATTCATTATTGCCCCCACCTCATCCCTCTCGCTAGCCTTAAGTCTATGAATCCCACTCCCTATGCCACACCCCCTAGTCAACTTAGATCTAGGGGTTCTATTTATCTTGGCCACATCAAGTCTATCGGTCTCCTCTATCCTGTGATCGGGATGGGCATCCAACTCCAAATATTCTATATTCGGAGCCCTGTGAGCAGTAGCACAAACAATCTCATATGAAGTAACTATAGCAATTATCCTCTTATCAGTTCTACTAATAAACGGATCATTTTCAATTCAATCACTAATCTATACACAAGAATCACTCTGGCTACTAATCCCCACATGACCACTAGCCATAATATGATATATCTCCACCCTAGCAGAAACTAACCGAGCCCCATTTGACTTAACAGAAGGAGAATCAGAACTAGTCTCAGGATTTAACGTCGAATACGCTGCCGGACCATTCGCACTATTCTTCATAGCCGAATACATAAACATCATCCTAATAAACGCCCTTTCAACAATCGTATTCATAAGCCCATCTCACAACCACCACGACCCAGAACTATACACAACCAATTTTATAACCAAAACCTTAATCCTAACAACTCTATTCCTATGAATCCGAGCCTCCTACCCACGATTCCGATACGACCAACTAATACACCTTCTATGAAAAAACTTCTTACCCCTCACCTTAGCCTTCTGTATATGACATACCTCCATCCCAATCTTCATAGCAAGCATCCCCCCTTACACCTAGAAATATGTCTGAAAAAGAGTTACTTTGATAGAGTAAATTATAGAGGTTTTAATCCTCTTATTTCTAGAACAATAGGAATCGAACCTATACCTAAGAATCCAAAATTCTCCGTGCTACCCATTACACCCCATTCTAGTAAGGTCAGCTAATAAAGCTATCGGGCCCATACCCCGAAAATGTTGGTTTAACCCCTTCCCGTACTAATTAATCCAATCACACTACTAATTATTTATTTCACAATCCTAATAGGACCCATAATTACTATACTAAGCTCTAACCTGTTCATGATATGAATCGGACTAGAAATAAACCTTCTAGCCCTAATCCCCCTTATATCTAACAAACTCAACCCACGCTCTACAGAAGCAGCAACAAAATACTTCCTCACCCAAGCAACCGCCTCAATAATCCTACTACTATCCATTACCATAAACTTCAAACAACTAGGACTATGAACATTCCAACCAGAAACCAACAACACCATTATAACACTAACTTTTATCTCCCTAGCAATCAAACTCGGATTAGCTCCATTCCACTCATGATTACCAGAAGTAACACAAGGAGTAAAACTAAAAGTAGGGTTAATCCTTCTTACATGACAAAAAATTGCCCCCCTATCAATCTTACTACAATTTTATGAACTAATAAACCATAAAATTATACTATCATCAGCCATCATCTCAGTATTAATCGGAGCCTGAAACGGACTTAACCAAACACAAACACGAAAAATCATAGCATACTCATCCATTGCCCACATAGGCTGAATAATTTCTATCTTACCATATAACCCAAACCTAACAATTCTAAACCTTATTATTTACATCCTAATAACAATCCCACTATTCATAATTTTCCACTACCACTCATTTACATCTATCACCTCAATATCACTCATATGAAATAAAATACCAATAGCCCTGCCCATGATTTCACTAATCCTACTATCAACAGGAGGACTTCCTCCACTCTCAGGCTTCCTACCAAAATGAGCTATCATCACAGAACTACTAAAAAACAATAACCTAACCATCGCCACACTAATAGCAATAACCGCTCTAATTAACCTATTCTTTTATACCCGACTAATCTACTCAACCTCACTTACCACATTTCCAACAAACAACAACTCCAAAATATACACTCACCAAAACTTCACAAAAACTAATAATATTCTGTCACCATTAATAATTATAAGCACAATAATACTACCACTATCACCCCTACTTCTATAATAGAAGTTTAGGATAGTAAGTCCAAGAGCCTTCAAAGCCCTGAGCAAACCCATAAAAGTTTAACTTCTGATAAGGACTGTAAGACTATACCTTACATCTAATGAATGCAAATCAATCGCTTTTATTAAGCTAAATCCTCAACTAGATTGATAGGACTCAAACCTATAAATTTTTAGTTAACAGCTAAACACCCTAAACTGGCTTCAATCTACTTCTCCCGCCTATCAGAAAGGGGGCGGGAGAAGCCTTAGTAGAGTCGGTTCTCTACACCTTCGAATTTGCAATTCGATGTGAAAATCACCTTAAGGCCTGGTAAAAAGAGGCATTACCTCTGTGCTTAGATTTACAGTCTAATGCTTTACTCAGCCATTTTACCTATGTTCATTAACCGCTGATTATTCTCCACCAATCATAAAGATATCGGAACCCTTTATCTTCTATTTGGGGCCTGAGCAGGAATAGTAGGAACAGCTCTCAGCATTCTAATTCGAGCAGAACTAGGGCAACCAGGCGCCCTACTAGGAGATGACCAAATCTACAACGTAATTGTCACAGCCCACGCATTTGTAATAATTTTCTTTATAGTTATACCCATAATAATTGGTGGCTTCGGCAACTGACTTGTCCCACTTATAATTGGAGCTCCTGACATAGCATTCCCACGAATGAACAATATAAGCTTCTGACTCCTACCACCATCATTCCTTCTACTACTGGCATCATCCATAGTAGAAGCTGGGGCAGGAACTGGATGGACTGTTTATCCACCATTAGCTGGAAACTTAGCGCACGCAGGAGCATCAGTAGACCTAACCATTTTCTCCCTTCATCTAGCAGGAGTATCTTCAATCCTAGGAGCAATTAATTTCATCACTACAATTATTAACATAAAACCACCAGCCATAACACAATATCAAACCCCTTTATTCGTGTGATCAGTTTTAATCACGGCTGTACTACTACTCCTTTCTCTACCAGTATTAGCCGCAGGAATCACAATACTACTCACAGACCGCAATCTAAATACTACTTTCTTCGACCCTGCGGGAGGGGGTGATCCAATCCTTTACCAACATTTATTTTGATTCTTTGGTCACCCAGAAGTCTATATTCTAATCCTACCTGGCTTCGGCATTATTTCGCATATTGTCACCTATTACTCAGGCAAAAAAGAACCATTTGGCTATATGGGTATAGTATGGGCCATAATATCTATCGGTTTCTTAGGATTTATTGTATGAGCCCACCACATATTTACAGTAGGCTTAGACGTAGACACACGAGCCTACTTCACATCAGCTACAATAATTATCGCTATTCCAACTGGAGTAAAAGTATTTAGCTGATTAGCCACACTACATGGAGGCAACATTAAATGATCCCCTGCTATAATATGGGCCCTCGGGTTCATTTTCCTATTTACAGTAGGAGGATTAACAGGCATCGTTCTATCAAATTCCTCACTAGACATCGTTCTACATGACACTTATTATGTGGTAGCTCACTTCCATTATGTTCTATCAATAGGTGCTGTATTCGCCATCATGGCAGGATTTGTACACTGATTCCCATTATTCACAGGTTACACACTCGACGATATATGAGCCAAAACACACTTTGCCATTATATTTGTAGGTGTAAATATAACATTCTTCCCACAACACTTCCTAGGATTAGCGGGAATACCACGACGCTACTCTGACTACCCAGATGCCTACACAACATGAAATACTGTATCATCAATAGGATCCTTCATCTCACTTACAGCAGTCCTAATCATAATATTTATAATCTGAGAAGCCTTCGCCTCTAAACGAGAAGTCCTCCACGTAGACCATACATCCACAAACCTAGAATGACTTCACGGCTGCCCACCACCATATCACACATTCGAAGAACCTACTTTTGTTAAAGTAAAATAAGAAAGGAAGGACTCGAACCCCCTAAAACTGGTTTCAAGCCAGCACCATAACCTCTATGTCTTTCTCGATGAGATATTAGTAAATAAATTACATAACTTTGTCAAAGTTAAATTATAGAATAACCTCTATATATCTTAAATGGCTTACCCATTTCAACTAGGCTTACAAGACGCTTCATCACCCATTATAGAAGAACTAACAAATTTTCACGACCACACTCTAATAATCGTATTTCTAATCAGCTCCCTAGTGCTCTATATCATTACACTTATACTAACAACCAAACTAACACACACCAGCACCATAGATGCCCAAGAAGTAGAAACCATCTGGACAATCTTGCCCGCCGTTATTCTAATCCTAATTGCCCTTCCATCCCTACGAATTCTTTATATAATAGACGAAATCAACAACCCAGCTCTTACCGTAAAGACAATAGGCCACCAATGATATTGAAGCTATGAATACACAGACTATGAAGACCTATGTTTCGACTCATACATAATCCCAACCTCTGACTTAAAGCCAGGAGAACTGCGTCTACTAGAAGTAGATAATCGAGTAGTACTTCCAATAGAACTACCTATCCGAATACTAATCTCATCTGAAGATGTCCTTCACTCATGAGCTATCCCATCCCTAGGACTTAAAACAGATGCGATCCCAGGACGACTAAACCAAGCAACTATCTCATCCAACCGTCCTGGCCTATTTTACGGTCAATGCTCAGAGATCTGCGGGTCTAACCATAGCTTCATACCTATTGTTTTAGAAATAGTACCCTTAAAAACCTTTGAAGGCTGATCTTTATCAATAATTTAATTACATTACGAAGCTTAGAGCGTTAACCTTTTAAGTTAAAATTAGAGATGTACAATCTCCGTGATGAATGCCACAACTGGATACATCCACATGATTTATTACCGTACTATCTACTACAATTACACTATTTATACTAATACAACTCAAAATTTCATTACTTAACTTCCCACAAACACCATCAATTAAATCAATCAAACTTATAAAAATTAATAACCACTGAGAAACAAAATGAACGAAAATCTATTCTCCTCTTTCATTACCCCTACAATAATGGGCTTACCAATTGTTATCCTTATCATTGTACTTCCATCCATATTCATTACACCCTCTAAACGACTAATCTCTAACCGTTTCCATTCGTTCCAACAATGATTAGTAAAACTTATCATCAAACAAATAATATTGATTCATTCACCAAAAGGACGTACATGATCACTCATGTTGGTATCTTTAATCATATTCATCGGCTCAACAAACTTACTAGGACTACTACCTCACACCTTCACACCAACAACACAACTATCAACAAACCTAGGAATAGCAATCCCACTATGAGCAGGAGCCGTAATTCTAGGATTCCGACACAAACTAAAAACTTCATTAGCCCACTTCCTACCCCAAGGCACCCCAATTTCCCTAATCCCTATACTCATCATTATCGAAACTATTAGTCTATTTATCCAACCCATAGCCTTAGCAGTACGTTTAACAGCCAACATTACTGCAGGACATCTATTAATCCATTTAATTGGAGGAGCCACATTAGTCCTCACAAGCATCAGCCCACCTACAGCCACAATCACATTTATCATCCTAGCTCTCCTTACTATTCTAGAATTCGCCGTAGCCCTAATTCAAGCCTACGTCTTCACCCTACTAGTTAGCCTATACCTACACGACAATACATAATGACCCACCAAACACATGCCTTTCACATAGTAAATCCAAGCCCATGACCTCTTACAGGAGCTCTATCAGCCCTCCTATTGACCTCTGGCCTAGTAATATGATTCCACTATAACTCAATAACTCTATTATTATTAGGTTTATTAACCAACATATTAACTATATATCAATGATGGCGTGATGTAATCCGAGAGGGGACCTACCAAGGTCACCACACTCCAATCGTCCAAAAAGGATTACGCTACGGAATAATCTTATTTATTGTCTCCGAAGTATTCTTCTTTGCAGGTTTTTTCTGAGCCTTCTACCACTCAAGCCTCGTACCAACCCATGACTTAGGAGGCTGCTGACCACCAACAGGAATTACCCCACTAAACCCATTAGAAGTTCCTCTCTTAAACACATCAGTCCTCTTAGCATCAGGAGTGTCAATTACTTGAGCCCACCATAGCCTAATAGAAGGTAAACGCAACAACATAAACCAAGCTCTTTTCATCACAATCCTATTAGGAGTATACTTCACCATTTTACAAATCTCAGAATACTTCGAAACTCCATTCTCCATTTCAGATGGAATCTACGGATCAACATTTTTTATAGCAACAGGATTCCATGGACTCCACGTAATTATCGGATCTACCTTCCTCATTGTCTGTCTTCTACGACAACTAAAATATCACTTTACATCAAAACATCATTTCGGCTTTGAAGCAGCAGCATGATACTGACACTTCGTAGATGTAGTATGACTGTTCCTATACGTATCAATCTATTGATGAGGATCATACTTTCTTAGTATAATAAGTATATCTGACTTCCAATCAGCTAGCTCTAGTTAAATCTAGAAGAAAGTAATTAATATATTAATTACCTTATTAATAAACATCACCCTATCCATAACCCTAACTTTAGTAGCCTTCTGACTACCCATATTAAACATATACACCGAAAAAGCGAACCCATATGAATGCGGATTTGACCCAATAAGCTCAGCCCGGCTACCATTCTCAATAAAATTTTTCCTAGTAGCTATTACTTTTTTACTCTTTGACCTAGAAATCGCCCTACTCCTTCCCTTACCATGAGCCATCCAATATCCTAACATAAACTCACCAACCCTAGTTGCATTCACCTTAATCACCATCTTGGCCCTGGGCTTAGCCTACGAATGAACACAAAAAGGCTTAGAATGAACAGAATAACTGGTAATTAGTTTAACCAAAAATTAATGATTTCGACTCATTAGATTATGATACTCCTCATAATTACCAAAAATGACACCTGTGGTACTCAACATTACCTTAGCCTTTACCTACTCATTCCTAGGCACTCTCATATTTCGATCTCATTTGATATCAACACTCCTATGCCTAGAAGGGATAATACTATCCCTATTTATCCTAGCCACAATTACACCACTAAATTCGCACTCAATAATTATATTCCCCATCCCTATCGTAATTCTAGTATTCGCAGCTTGCGAAGCAGCCGTGGGCCTGGCCCTGCTAGCAAAAATCTCTAACACTTACGGATCAGACTTTGTACAAAACCTAAATCTTCTACAATGCTAAAAATTATTTTTCCCTCTATAATGCTACTACCACTAACCTGACTTTCCAACAACAAAAAAGTATGAATTAACATTACAACTTACAGTCTACTAATTAACCTCGTATCAATTAATCTACTATGACAATACAATGAAAATAGCCTAAATTTCTCCATTATATTTTCCACAGATCCACTATCTGCCCCACTCCTAGTTCTAACAACCTGACTCCTTCCACTCATACTTTTAGCTAGCCAAAACCATATTAAAAAAGAAACTGAATATAATAAAAAAACCTACATTTCACTATTAGTATCCCTACAAATTTTACTCATCATAACATTCTCCGCAAACGAACTAATAATATTTTACGTATTATTCGAAGCTACCCTAATTCCAACCCTAATTATCATTACACGATGAGGTAACCAAACAGAACGACTCAACGCAGGAATTTATTTCCTATTTTACACCCTAGTAGGATCTATCCCCCTATTAATTGCTCTCATTTATATACAAAATACAACAGGAACACTAAATTTTGTCTTAATATCGCTCAACTGCACACCCATAAATCAAACATGGTCCAACAACATCCTATGACTAGCATGCATAATAGCTTTTATAATTAAAATACCCTTATACGGAGTACACCTATGACTACCAAAAGCCCATGTAGAAGCACCAATCGCTGGATCCATAATCCTAGCAGCAATTCTCCTAAAATTAGGTGGGTATGGTATAATACGTATTTCCATTATCTTAGACCCAATAACAAAAACCATAGCTTACCCTTTCATTCTTCTCTCCCTATGAGGAATGATTATAACAAGTTCTATCTGCCTTCGACAAACAGACCTAAAATCACTCATCGCCTACTCGTCAGTAAGCCATATAGCCCTAGTTATTGCAGCCATTATAATCCAAACTCCATGAAGTTTCATAGGAGCTACAGCACTCATAATCGCCCACGGATTAACATCCTCTTTACTATTCTGTCTAGCTAATACAAACTATGAACGTATCCACAGCCGAACAATAATCATAGCTCGAGGACTACAAACACTACTTCCACTAATAGCCACATTATGAATTATAGCAAGCCTCGCTAACCTTGCCCTCCCACCAACAATTAATTTAATCGGAGAATTAATAATTACAATCTCACTATTTTCCTGATCTAATCCATCAATCATCCTACTAGGTACAAACATCTTAATTACCTCCCTATACTCCATCTACATAATCGTAATAACACAACGAGGCAAGACTAATAACCATATAAGTGATATCCAACCATCACACACACGAGAATTAACCCTAATATCGCTACACATTCTTCCTCTCATTCTACTCATAGCTAACCCTAAACTAATTATAGGACTTACACTATGTCAATATAGTTTAAAAAAAACACCAGACTGTGAACCTGGAAATAGGATATAAATCTCCTTATTTACCAAGAAAGAATGCAAGAACTGCTAATTCCTGCCACCGAACTTAACCATTCGGCTTTCTTACTTTTATAGGATAGAAGTAATCCATTGGTCTTAGGAGCCAAAAATTTGGTGCAACTCCAAATAAAAGTAATTAACACAATTTCATCCTCTATTACTCTTATCCTAGTACTTCTAATTTTTCCCATAATCCTGTCTTTCACCAACCTAGCAAAACGCATAAACTTCCCAAACTACGTAACCCTATGTATCAAATACTCATTCTTCGTCAGTCTAATCCCCCTATCATCATTCTTTAACTCCAACACAGAGCTAATAATCACTAACTGACATTGAATCACCATCGGATCTATAAAATTATCCTTAAGCCTAAAATTCGACTTTTTCTCAATCATCTTCCTACCAGTAGCCCTATTTGTCACATGATCAATCATAGAATTCTCTATATGATACATACACTCAGACCCCGACCTAAACCGATTCATTAAATATCTACTACTATTCTTAATCACTATAATTATCCTAACCTCCGCTAACAATCTATTCCAACTTTTCATCGGCTGAGAAGGAGTAGGTATTATATCATTCTTACTAATCGGCTGATGATATGGCCGTACAGATGCAAACACAGCAGCCCTACAAGCCATCTTATACAACCGAATTGGCGATATCGGGTTTATTTTAACAATGGCCTGATTATGCACAAAAGCCAACTCATGAGAACTCCAACAAATCATTATGATAGATTATACAAATTTCATACCCCTAATAGGCCTAATCATCGCAGCCACAGGAAAATCAGCACAATTTGGATTACACCCATGACTTCCCTCAGCCATAGAAGGTCCAACCCCAGTATCAGCACTACTCCATTCTAGTACTATAGTCGTAGCAGGGATCTTCCTACTAATCCGTTTCCACCCTCTAATTTCTAACAATAGTCTAATCCTAACCATCATATTATGCTTAGGCGCAATAACTACCCTATTCACAGCAATCTGTGCACTTACACAAAATGATATCAAAAAAATTGTAGCATTCTCAACATCAAGCCAACTAGGCCTAATAATAGTAACACTAGGCATTAACCAACCATACCTGGCCTTCTTTCATATCTGCACACACGCATTTTTCAAAGCCATATTATTTATATGCTCTGGATCCATTATCCATAGCCTAAATAACGAACAAGACATTCGAAAAATAGGCGGACTAGCAAAAGCCATACCATTTACATCCTCATGCCTAATCATCGGAAGTCTAGCCCTTACAGGCACCCCCTTCCTAACAGGCTTCTACTCAAAAGACTTAATCATCGAAGCCGCCAACACCTGCTACACCAACGCCTGAGCCCTTTTAGTAACACTAGTAGCCACCTCAATAACAGCCGTATACAGTATACGAATCATCTATTTCGTTTTAATAACTAAACCCCGATTCCCACCCTCAATCATTATTAACGAAAACAACCCGCTCCTAATTAATCCCATCAAACGATTAGCTCTAGGAAGCATCATAGCCGGTTTCTTTATCTCCCACAACATTCCACCAATAACAACCCAAATCATAACTATACCATGATACCTAAAAACTACAGCACTAATAATTACTATCATGGGATTCGCCATCGCATTAGAACTAAATAACCTAACTAATAACCTACTACAAACAAAACCTTCAACAACCAACTCATTCTCAACCTCCCTAGGCTACTTTCCAACAATTATACACCGACTATTACCAGAAAAAACTCTTAACATAAGCTTCAAAACAGCCCTAAACCTTCTAGACTTAACTTGACTAGAAAAATCAATCCCCAAAACCACTTCTACCTTACATACAACCGCTTCTTCTACACTTAGCAATCAAAAAGGATTAGTAAAACTCTACTTCCTCTCATTTCTAATCACACTACTATTAATCCCAACTTTACTATACATTTAATTTCCTCGAGTAATCTCAATAATAATATATACACCCATAAATAAAGTTCAACCAGAAACAATCATCAACCACGCTGAACAACTATATAAAGCAGCTACACCAGCACCTCCCTCACCCATTAAGCCTAATTCATCACCATCGTAAACCGCCCAACCACCTAAACTATTAAACTCTAACACCATTTCCGATCCATCATAATACTCAGTCACAAACAACATAGCTATCTCCATAAATATACTTATCAACAACACCCCTAACACCAATCAGCTAGAAACCCATGTCTCAGGGTACTCCTCAGCAGACATAGCAGTTGTATAACCAAACACAACCATTATTCCCCCTAAATAAATCAGAAACACCATTAACCCTAAGAAAGACCCACCAAATTCTAAAACCGCTAGACAACCAGAACACCCACTAACAATCAAACACAACCCACCATAAATAGGAGAAGGCTTCAACGAAGCACCTAAGCAACCTAAAGAAATTAATAAACTTAATAAGTAAATTGATTCTGTCATAATTCCTACATAGACTCTAACTATGACCAATGACATGAAAAATCATCGTTGTTATTCAACTATAGAAACCTTTAATGACAATTATACGAAAAAAACATCCACTAATCAAGCTAATTAACCACTCATTCATCGACCTCCCAACCCCATCAAATATCTCATCATGATGAAATTTCGGCTCCCTACTAGGACTATGCTTAATAATTCAAATCCTCACAGGACTATTCCTAGCTATACACTATACATCAGACACATCAACAGCATTCTCATCAGTTACTCACATCTGCCGAGACGTAAATTACGGATGACTAATCCGCTATATACATGCAAACGGAGCCTCTATATTCTTCATCTGCTTATTCCTACACGTAGGACGAGGTATCTACTACGGTTCATACAATATAATTGAAACCTGAAACATAGGTATTATCTTGTTATTTGCAGTAATAGCAACAGCATTCATAGGCTACGTACTTCCATGAGGACAAATATCCTTCTGAGGAGCTACAGTAATCACAAACCTCCTATCAGCAATCCCCTATATCGGGACCACCCTAGTAGAATGAATCTGAGGAGGCTTCTCAGTAGATAAAGCCACACTCACACGGTTCTTCGCATTTCACTTTATCCTACCATTCATCATTACAGCCCTAGTTCTAGTTCACCTATTATTCCTACACGAAACAGGATCCAACAACCCATCAGGACTAAACTCAGACGCAGACAAAATTCCATTTCACCCCTACTATACAATCAAAGATTTCTTAGGAGCCCTTATTCTATTAATAGTTCTCATAATTTTGGTTTTATTTTTCCCAGATGTTCTTGGAGACCCCGATAATTTTACTCCTGCAAATCCACTCAACACTCCGCCACACATTAAGCCAGAATGATACTTCCTCTTCGCCTACGCCATTCTACGATCTATCCCCAACAAACTAGGAGGAGTTCTAGCCCTAATCCTATCTATCCTAATCTTAGCCGCTATACCATTTTTACACACCTCAAAACAACAAGGACTTACATTCCGCCCAATCACACAGGCAATATACTGAACCCTAGTAGCAGATCTACTAATCCTCACATGAATTGGAGGCCAACCAGTTGAATATCCGTTTATCATTATTGGACAAGCAGCTTCAATTGCTTACTTTGCCATTATCATTATCTTTATACCCATTGCAGGAATCATTGAAAATAACATCTTAAACCTAGACTAATGTCCTGATAGTATAAATATTACACTGGTCTTGTAAACCAGTAATGAAATACACTATTTCTCAGGATATCAAGAAAGAGGGATATTCCCCCACCGCCAGCACCCAAAGCTGACGTTCTTTTTAAACTATTTCCTGTACATAAATTTATATAGTACATAATACATATATGTATATCGTACATTAAATTATTTTCCCCATGCATATAAGCAAGTACTAATTATCAATTATCTGGGATATTTCATTATAACTCAATATTAAGTCTAATATACCATGAATATTATAATCCATTAATTAATTAATGCTCTAATGACATATCTGTGTTATCTTACATACACCATCCTAGTCATAAACCTTTCTCTTCCAAACGTCTATCCCTGTCCCCATTTTGTCTATTAATCTACCATCCTCCGTGAAACCAACAACCCGCCCACCTATGCCCCTCTTCTCGCTCCGGGCCCATTTTAACTTGGGGGTGACTAATGTGAAACTTTACCAGGCATCTGGTTCTTACTTCAGGGCCATATTAATGGTTCATCGTCCATACGTTCCCCTTAAATAAGACATCTCGATGGTACGGGTCTAATCAGCCCATGCCCAACATAACTGTGGTCTCGGGCAGTTGGTATCTTTTATTTTTCGGTATGCTGTGACTCACCATAGCCGTCAAGGCATGAAGGTCAGCTTATAGTCTAGCTGGACTTATTATTCAAGTGTCATTCATCCTCATAGATACCCCCTACAACATATTAATTCATGGGACCGGGACATTATTATAAGCAGTACTAATAATGCGAATGCTAGTATCCTCTTTCATTACTTTCAGTGGATATACTTTTCATGTTTTTTAGACATAATTCAATAATACAAAAACTATCTTAGCCAAACCCCCCCTCCCCCCACCTAAAATCGCCTATCCTTGCCAAACCCCAAAAACAAGGGACTCGAAATCAGGCACTTCAATCTATTCTCGTAATAAACCAAACATAACTTAAATTTTAGTATTAGAAAAATTTTAAAATAAAAATTTTAGTATCATAAAATTACTTATAACTATCAAATTTTTTAAGTTGAATTTCAGTATTGAAATTT